AAAATAGATATTTTTCCGATTTGATTCTATATTAATTCAAAGAAAAAGAGAGTTTTTCCTTTTTGATTTGAATTGAATGAAATTACACAACAAAGTTCTTATTCTTATAATATAATAAAGATTTTTTATTATATTAGTTTACTCAACTCAAGAGTTGTTTTATCAATCTGTTGATTTGGAATCACAGGATGGGTAGATGTCACAGATGATGAATGGATTTCTTACCCATGTCACTATATTTTTGTTCGTCTATAATGATTGATTGATGAATCAAAAATTTTCAATTGGATTTGTCAAGTGGTATTTTTGTTTATCTTCCTATCTTTCTAATGGAAACTTAGGGAAGTGCTTTTTAAACATATGTATAAAAAGAACATATTTCATTTAGCCTCTTCATGCCCACTATAACTAGTTATTTCGGTTTTCTACTAGCAGCTTTAACTATAACCTCATCTCTATTTATCGGTCTGAGCAAGATACGACTTATTTGATTTGAGATTATGAAATTAATTGAATGAACAATTCATAAAAATCAATCTTTCTGGGATATTCAATATATTCTATAGTTCCTTACCGTGTCAATTTCCAATTCTTGGTCATTGAGATTCGTGGGCAATACAGATTAATATTGAAAGATATATATTACCTCCCCCTTTCTCCTTTCAAACAAATAAAAATGATTGAAGTTTTTCTATTTGGAATCGTGTTAGGTCTAATTCCTATTACTTTGGCTGGATTATTCGTAACCGCATATTTACAATACCGACGTGGTGATCAGTTGGACCTTTGAGTAATTCACATTTTTTTATTGACCTCCTATTTTGTTTATTTTAATCCTAATCCACAGGAGGTAAAATTAAGACTTTAGACTGCTCTTCCATTATTTCAGTGTCATTCTCGATCTAACAAGAATGGAATCACGCTCTTTAGGATTTGAACCTACGACATCGGGTTTTGGAGACCCGCGTTCTACCGAACTGAACTAAGAGCGCTTTATTTTCATAAATCATAAAAAAGATTTATGTGACCCTAATTCATCTTGCATGCATATACTATCAGAATCTATATATATAGAACTCTCATCATATATATATTGATAGAATATCCATCTATTTCTATTGAGTATGTATGTCTACTTTTAATCGGTCTCAATTGATCCCTTCTTACTGATCATAAGATAGGTAATAGTTAGGGATAGGGATGACAGGATTTGAACCCGTGACATTTTGTACCCAAAACAAACGCGCTACCAAGCTGCGCTACATCCCTTTCAATTGGTTTACAGTGTCATTGTAAAGAATCTTTGTCTTGTTTTCCATATCTTGATTTTTTCGGTTGATATATATATAAATTATCCTGCCTTTTTTTTTAGTTTCATCTTTTTAGTTTCATATTGTATAACATATATTATAATAATAATAAAAGACTTATATACATCTGAAATCCGCCTAACAAAAAAATGAATATTTTTAGAGAATGCTCGGGCAGAGAAGAAACGGATCTCTTTTTTGTTAAAAAAAAAAGAAAGAATATCTAATGAATCGTTATACATTTCAATTTGAATTAAGAATTTTGCGTACAAATACAAGCCGTTATTAATTAAATAACCATCTGATCATATATGTGATTATGTATTACAAATTCTAATATAATAAAGAATAAGAATTAAGAATAAAGAAGGAGGATTTAAAATGCGAGATCTAAAAACATATCTCTCCGTAGCACCAGTGGTAAGTACTCTATGGTTTGGTGCTTTAGCAGGTCTATTGATAGAGATCAATCGTTTATTCCCGGATGCTTTGATATTTCCCTTTTTTTCATTCTAGTTATTGACACGGGAAGGGGTGAAGAAGATTAGAGATACAATCAAATATCTGTGATTAATCCCCCCTTCTCCTTCTTTTTTTTTTTTTTTCTTTTTTTAGAAGTTAGAAAAGAGAAAGAATAAAGTTGGATTCATCCTCAGTGAAACTCGGAATTCGGTCCAGGCTTCAATTGAATTTAATTAATAAGAAATTCATAAATTTATAATCAATTCCATTTCTCTTAATCTATTAAATAATAGGGTGAGACCAGAAATAGAAATGGAATGTCTAAGGCGGGGCAAGAATATCATATAGGATACTTAAATGAAAACAGAAATACTGTATTGTGATTCTAAATATAGTTAGAAATCATTGTATTACTTAATTATTACTATACTTATAATTACTATACTTATAACTTATATTTATATTATATTAACTTATATTATATTGACTATATTGATTATTGATTGGAACGAGATCCTTCATAATTGGATTTCGAGTTAGCAACTTCTATTATTTTGATTTTTTATTCCTTTTTGCTTCGAATCGTAAAATAGAAGAGTTAAGTGAATCAAAAACACAAAGGAGGTTCATGGCCAAAGGTAAAGATATCCGAATAGGGGTTATTTTGGAATGTACCAGTTGTGTTCGAAACAGTGTTAATAAGAAATCAACGGGTATTTCCAGATATATTACTCAAAAGAATCGACACAATACGCCTAGTCGATTGGAATTGAGAAAATTCTGTCCCTGTTGTTGCAAACATACGATTCACGGGGAGATAAAGAAATAGAGAAAATTGATCACTTGTGTGTCACCCCTCGAAGGAAGATGAAAAATTATATATTTTTTCATATTGTTCTAAATTATAGAAGAGATTGTATATATATAACATATAATTCTATAAGATATAATTCAATATAACATATAAATATACATATATTTATAGATTCTATTGAATTATATCTTATATATATATTTATATATATTGAAATAAATTTATATGAAATAAATTTAAAAACATTATAAAAAAAAAAAAAGAATAATAAGAATAACAAAATAGAAACAAAGTAAATCCTATTTTCTTTTTTTTTTTTTAAGACCTGTAGTTCTAGTGGCCGACTTGCTTTTTTCAAATAGTTTTTCATTATTAAGAAAAGGTAACGAAGACAAAATACGAGCTTGTTTTATAGCAATCGTAATTAATCGTTGTTGTTTTAAGGTCAATCTATTCACCCGTCTAGATAATATTTTTCCCTGCTCACTAATAAATCGACTAATTAAAGTAATGTTTTTATAATCAATTCGATCCCCCGATTGGATCCGGGGCAAACGTCTACGAAAAGATCGCTTAGATTTATCCATAGTTTGTTTATTCCTTTCCATAGTTTGTTTATTCCTTTCCATAGTTTGTTTATTCCTTTCCATAGTTTGTTTATTCCTTTCCATAGTTTGTTTATTCCTTATCGTTATCGTTAAAAAAAAAATAGGATTACTCTTCAATTGAATTCAAATTCCAATCAAAACTCAAATCAAACGTGGATTGATGTTTTGTTCGAAAACTACGACAATCCAATTTTTATTATCGTGTTGTATGTAAGAAAAAAGAGAATCGGTGAAGAAGAATAAATCTTTTTTTATTGAACGTGATTGCTCATTTTGACGACTTTATCATATGATTCTATTTTATCATACAAATCTCTACTCTACCTTCCCGGAGTTCAGTCTCCGGGGAATTTTTTATGATCTCATTGGAAATCATATAAAGACAATTCTTATTTAATATAGCTATTTGTGAAAGTATTTTACGATTAAGAAGCAACTGCCTCTTGTACAGATTATAAATTAATATGCTATAACTATAGTATATCTTTTTTTGATTCTCTCGAATTACTGCATTTATTCGACTTATCCACAAACGACGAAAATCCCTTTTTTTCCTATCTCTATCCCGATGAGCCGAAGCAAAAGCTTTTATTTTCTGTTGAGTAATAGTTCGAGTAAGTTTTGAATGAGCCCCTCGAAAACCTGATGTAAATAAACCCATTTTTGTCCTACGTTTCCGAGCTATATATCCTCGTTTAATTCTGGTCATTGAATAAATCAAACTTTGATGAATAACTATTTGATTTCTTTTCTTTCAGTTATTCTTTTCCCTTTACTAGTGTATTAATAATAAAATAATAAAAACGGATTTTTCCAATGTATAAAATAAAAAGATTCCAATGGCTTTTGCTACTATAACCTTCCCAACCACTATTTTTTTTTTTATTTCTAAGCATTTAACCTCGAAATAAGAAATTGTATTGATACTAGGTATCAAAAAAACATATTCAATTAAATAGAAATGGATAAAGAAATAGTGGATTCCATCGTTTCTATGGTTACTTCTTAAACGGCGAGGTCCTCTCTATACACCGGAGCCCCTTCTCTCATTTAATCAATGCTATTGTTAACTTGTACAGTTCACACTCTTTGGCTCTACCCATGAAATAGCTAGTAAAAAGTCTTTCACAACGAAATCGAACTATACAGTAACGGTATTTAAGTATGAAGTGAAGATTAGCTGGGGAGCTGACCCTCTTAGTCCGTTCTTGCAAGAAATAATTTTAATTTTGAAATAGAATTCTCCCTGCTTAATGGATAAGCATTTGCTACCAATGGGGAAATCTTTCTCATCTGAAATTGCAAATGGAGGTGATTGGATTTGCACCAACGGAAACCATAAATTTGATAAACAATAACAAGAAAAGGATATATATTATAAGAGATTCTTTTTTTTCTTTTTTTAAGTAAGATAGTGAATGGAATGGAGTTTTTCCATTCCATTCTATCCTAACTGATCACTTATACCGGAATAATTTGCTTCCTCTGTTTTGTCTTAGTCCATGATCGGAACGAGTCGCACATACACCCTAGTACATGTTCCTCGGCGCTGAGGGCATCCCCTAAGGGCAGGGGATTTCGTGACATTTCGGATTGGCTGTCTTGTGTTTCTAATAAGTTGTTTAATAGTCGGCATGTTGAATCATATATATAAATATAATGAGCTGGTTTAGATCAATCCTAACCCGATGATTATGAATTACTTATATTATAAATATTCTAGATTACTTTCATTCTATATTAATTCTATATTACTTATATTCTTATTCAATTCAAAAGATGATCAATCCATCCCTATCTAATCAA